TTATCAAACTGACTGCAATATTTTTCTGTCGGCGAGGATCCCACCAGAGCGCCTTCTAACTCTAATAGGCCATGAAATAGAGCAGATAGGCCATGAACTAGATCAAAATCGTTCTCAACGAGTCCATAAACAGTGATCAAATCTTTTTCATAGGGTCCGGGGGAAGACAAAAGGTCGTGAGCGACCGGTCCGGCAGAACAACTCAAAAGATAAAGAAGTATCGTTAATTTCTTCAGGCCCGTTCCAAGTTCGAAGTACCATTTGTACAAAGAAGAATCCCCTCCGTCACATGAGTTCGCCTTGCTATAGATAGATATAGGATCTATGAGGCAATTCCTTAGAAGTACATTTTGTACAACAGCCCTTCCTACCTGATAGAAAAGGAGCCCAGACTGCCGAACCGGTCTTACTTCGGCTCGCAAATCCCAAGTTTTTCTATGAAGAGCATATCTAATTGTAGTAGTGTCTATAATTGATTTCTTCTGTGTAATACTAATCGATAGGGCGTCGTTGGTAAGTCCTACAATATCTAGTACACTGGGACCAAAGGTTGTGGGCTCGAATCCATTAGTATCGAACATTTGATTTTCCAAGTGAAATCCCCTAGTATCTGAAAGGGTGAAAAGGCACTTTCGTTGTTGTGGAATAAGAAGCCTTCGCATCTTAATGCATGTATTTAATTTATCCGGACCTATTAGAGCGGGATCCACTTTTTGGGGAATATGAGTCGAAGCAATAACAAGAGTCTCATTTTGAGTGTAACATCTTTCACAATCCCCGGAGAGATGGTTCACTAATAGACCGAGGGATAAGTAATCCGACTCATTCGCATCCAGATCATGAATGTTTGGAATCCATATTATGCAAGGAGACATTGCTTTTGCTAATTCGAATTGAAGGGTGATATAAAATTCGTCTATTTCGTCGTCCAGCATCTGATACACAAGTGGCACATTCGTCCCAGTAGTTAGCAACTCCGTCATCTCGCTATCAGCAAAATCTTCCATATCACCAGGCTCATAATCTTCCCTATCACCAGGCTCATAATCGTCACTGTCACGATCCTCATAATCATAATCGTCACTCTCACGGCCAAAAAAATCAAAAAAACTGTCCTCGTAATCGTCCGCCTCGTCACCATACTCATCATAAAAGCCACTCGCGTCAATATCAAAACTGTTAGGAGCCTTGTTACCCATGCCCTTGTTCAGCAATACTGTAATGCAAGGAACATAGGATTTTGTCGCTAGGTATTTGACCAAATAGGATCGTCCAGTTCCTATAGAACCTATCATTAAAATACCCCCAGAGGGGGATAGGGCTAAGCGGAGCGAAAACTCTTTTGGATGAGATGCGGAATGCAAACTATTAGTCCCGCACGCGGTTTGTAAATAAGCGATTGTCTGATAATAAGCAAGGAATATCCGTCTTTCTGCTAAACAGGATGTATTGCACTCATAATTCATTAGATCCTTTTTCTGAATGTCAACTAAGTGTCGTAAGTAACTTGCTCCCGGTCGTTCAAGCATTTGATAAGCAGAGCCATTCGTTAATAAAGGATCACTATGAGTCAAACTCAATAGAATTTGATCAATCCTTGTTTCTCTCGTTAAGGTGGAAAACGGAACCAAGATTTCTCTTTCTTTATCCTCAATCGCATCACAGTTCCCGATCCAGGATTCTATTTTATCGTCAATCAAACAACAAGGACCGTTCACATTTTCTATTATTTGATCATAACGATAACGTTGACCAGAACAGAGAGAAGAGAAATCCCCTAGCTCTGTTATCAATGAATGGAGCTCTTTACTTGTATGACTTAGATGTCTCGTATTTTTCAAAAAAGCGATTCGATTGATGGGATTTGGTGTGATACTGAGAAGATCGAAGAGATGGATAAGAAAAGATTTGCGCCCACGACGCCGTAGCATCCTGCCGCCAGAGGCAGACACCCATAGTGCTTCTAGATAATCTACTAATTTTTTCAGAGCAACTAGAAAGAGCTTCTTTAAAGAATGATGTTCGGGGTACATATCCAGAAGTGTTCGCAACTCCACGATGTATGATGGAATCATCAAAGATTGGGCCCTTGCGAAATCTCTCTGTAACTCACTATAGGCTCGGGAAAAAAAGATAAGGTGTGAAAAAAGGAGATATCCAGCAACAAGAAGAAGGAAAAGGCTTGAATAGAGGAGCTCCTGAACATTTGGCCATCTCGGATCTGCCGATATCGATGTTGACTCTTTATTTCGATGAATCCATTCTTCACACAGAAGAAGCTTATGGAAACATTTACTCGAAATCTCACCACTTATCCGATTCAATTGTGAAAGACACCATTTTTTCTGAAGAATTCGCCATGATGTTCCGCATGGATCAGATATAGCCTGACAAATGGGTACAAATTTTGGACTGCTCTTTAGTATCGGCAATAGGTATGAGACCCAAGTATCTAAAACCATCAACTTTAGCAAATTGTACCCTGTCGAGGTAAGGCTAATTGGCATATATGTTTTGAATAGATTCCAGTTTGAGAGAATTGAAGAAACCCTATCTCCTTGCAAGGCTCTATCCATCTGCACTTTCTCAACCCATTGCTTTAGATAAAGACTCTGTTTTTTCTTTAGATTCCTCTTTTCGGATTTCTTTAGATAAAGACTCTGTTTTTTCTTTTTCCTCTTTTCGGATTTCTTTTTCCTCTTTTCGGATGAGAAACATTTCTCAGAATGAATCAAACCCATGTTTGAATTGAGATACTCATACAAGTTCTTCCCTTCTGAATCAGATAGATTCATATCTGAAAGAGGTTGACAATAAGTTCTTTCAAAATTGACTATCTGTCCCTCTGTTAGAGGTGTTCCAGAAATGTCTGTTAGAGGTGTTCCAGAAATGTCTGCGATCGAGTAAATAGCTCTACGAACTAATGGATCAGATCGCATTGCAAGGTGGAAATATTTGTACAAGTTATACCTTTCGTCACCACTTTGTGGAAAATCCTTAGGTATGAATATGTTCGATACCTGTGACTCGATTGGTGAAATAGTATCTCTCTCCAAAAAATCATGTTTTTTTTTGTCGCCGCACAAAGAAAATTTTGTGTTGCGAATGAACAAGATATTGAGGAATTGTCCATACGTAAAATCGAAATTCTTGATACGGGCCCTTTCCACATAAAAGGGGAATCTTTTGTTACAAAAGAAGCCGAAGTCATGTGGATTATTCAAGAATCGAAGTCGATTTGCTTTATAAAAAGAAGATATCAATGAACTTCTATGAAATGGTTTCACGGGATTCAACCAATTGTCTTGATCGTGGGATATCATTGAGAAATAGGAATCCAAAGATTTCCCGCGATTATTTCTAGTATGGAATGAGTCAATCATCCCCTCTGGTTTCTTATTGAACAATAATTTCGATTTTTGGGAAGTCTCATGATCATCCAATAAGAATGGGTTCAATTTTTTCAAATAAACGAGTTGAAGACCTATTGATTCTAAGAACTGATTGCAGAGTGGATCATTCGGACCTTTCAATTCAGAGAGGCGGATCTCGTACCTATGACTGGGGGGGGTATTCCCGAAACTCACAAAGAAAAAAGGAAGTGAGTTAGACAAAAAAAGAAGGAACTTGGAGAAAACGAAAGGAAGGAACTTGGAGAAAACGAAAGGAAGGAACTTATCCAAATCTTTTTTGTCGATAACCCCAGACCGATCACTCGAATATTGGTTAATACGTGATCGATATCGATCAATACGTAATCGATATCGATCAATACGTAATCGATATCGATCGAAGACCACTTGAAAACGGCTCTTCTGCTCAGAAACGAAATGTTCCAAATGTTCCTGGAAATTCTTGCTCCCATTGGACCATTTGTATCTATATGCATTAGGATCCCGATTCACGGATCTCTCGGTTCGAGAAATCAAAATAAGAGGATCGGACCCTTTCTTTTGACTCTTTTTCAAATTCGATAAATGTTGGTTGATCGTATATTTCATAAAAGTTCTATGATTCAGAGTATCATTTCCTATTTGATCCCTTTGAATTCCATATTCGAAGTTGCGATCGGATCGATTCATTAAAAAGAATCGATTCAATACATTTCTTATGTACCCATGGGTGCTATATTGGATTTGAATCAGATTTCGGATCCATCTATATTGATTGACTGCCTCCACGATGTTGTTGCTAGCAAATACCACTATTTTTGGTTTTGGATCTTCCAAATCATTCCCGCAGGAGATCTGGACCCACCTTTTTCTGATCCTTCGATAAAAAGATTCATTCTCTTCGTAAAAAACAGGAGGTAGAACCAATAAAGATTTCTTTTTCGATTCATCCCTGGAGTTGAATACCTCAGCCAAGAATTCTTTTTGATCCAATACGGAAGAATCAATAGAAAAGGCAAATCCCTTATGATACACCAGATCCGGCTCGGTTATTGATAGAGTGAATAGATCTGCCATTTCTTGAAATCTCTCTTCTGAATCCAGTTCATCCTTCGGAACCATATCACATCCCGGATCTGATGAAATAGGATGAATTGAGACGGTCTTTTGTAAATACGGAATTGTCTTGAATAGATTCACTATTTCTTTATTTTCCGATCGCCGGGAAGGGACAAAAGAAACATCTTGTTCTTTCTTCAACAATTTCTGATCCACAGTGGACCTCTCAGTAGGATTCGAGCCCAGATGAAGTTCTGACCATCCGTCAGAGAAAAAAGAAAGAATGGATCTTGTAGGATTCCCAAGAAATTCTTCGATTTCTTCCGGAGGGAGATGATTATTCATCTCCTTCTCAGATCTTTCTTTTAGTTGTTGAATCTCTCTTTGATTGATCAATGTGTGATATTCCGAATCCTCCGTGCCAATGGAATCGAAATGATCTCTGGATTGATCAGAAGATCTTTTCAGTTGGCTAGAATCCCTCCTTTTTCCGATCCAGTTCCTCCACCACCGCTTAATTATTGGGAGAACCCGAGTACTCTCTTTCGG